GCAATGAAAAGAGCTATTGAATTAACTGAACAGGCCGATACAAAAGGAATTCAAGTACAAATTGCAGGGCGCCTTGACGGAAAAGAAATTGCACGCGTCGAGTGGATTAGAGAGGGTCGGGTTCCTCGCCAAACCCTTCGAGCTAAAATTGATTATTCTTCCTATGCAGTTAGAACTATTTATGGGGTATTAGGAATCAAAATTTGGACATTTGTAGACGAGGAATAGTAAACCCTCAGTCGAGTTGGTTGTATCGATAAAAAAAAATGACAAAGTCTTTCATTCTTTTTTTTACCAATAAAAAAAAGAGTAATTCTATAGGGTTGGATAAAATAAAAAATTCGATTGATTATTTAATATAATTGCTATGCTTAGTGTGTGACTCGTTGGTTTTTTTAGGGTCAGGATTACAAAAAAATAGACTGATCCATACTATGAACTCATAAGTATAGAACTAATAACCAATCCATCGCTTCGTATTATCTGGATCTGAATCCAAAAAGGCAGTCAAAATAGGCTATATTAGTCATTTCATTGTAACAATTGAAATTGAAATATGTTTTGCAAAAAAAAAACGAATCTGATTATGAATTGTAAAGCAAAATCAAAAATTATGCAGATAAATGAAAAGATGAGAGAAAGAAAGAGATCAATGATATATGATCTATAACTTCAATATGTAAGGTTTATGAATCATCTCATAAAAGCCAATGTAATAAAGCATTAAGATCGATATAGGATAGATCTATAATATAATTAACTGAATGCGTTTATAGACCAAAAAAATAAAGAGCCTCGAGCCAATAAAGACTAAAAAAATTGACTCAAGAACAAAACGAACAAATGGCTCCATTGTATAATTAAAACCTAACCATTAACAAGAAGCAATGGGAACGACGGAACCTGTAAATACATAGGATTCTATTGAAAACGAATTTTAATGATTTATTGGGCGGGATGGCGAAAGGAACCAAAAGACACTCGATTTATTCTGAGAAGTTATTTATGGGTTAATCCTACAAATGAAGTCAATATTACAATTGCAAGAGTAAATATTCGCCCGCGAAGTTTTTTATGTTCAGGACATTATCTACAAATTTATAAATAGAAATAATTATCTCTAAATCTAAAATTCTAAATCTATAAATCTTCGATATCTATATATATATATATATAGAAAAATAAAGAGTATAGTTCTATATATAAAGTATATAAAAAAAGAGATACAAATTTATTTTTTTATTTTTATAATAACAAACTTATAATAAATATAAAATATAAATAGATTAAAAAAAATCGATGAGAAAGGAATCCCAAGATTCAGTATAGTATAATATTATTTGTATTTGATTCAGTATATTATTTATCAACGACATGTAGATTTTTTTTAATCATAATCATTTGATTCGCGAGGAGCTAGATGAGAAGAAATTCTCATGTCCGGTTCTGTAGTAGAGATGAAATTGCGAAACAAACATCAACTATAACCCCAAAAGAACCAGATTCCGCAAACAACATAGAGGAAGAATGAAAGGAATTTCTTATCGGGGTAATCGTATTTGTTTTGGTCGATATGCTCTTCAGGCACTTGAACCCGCTTGGATTACGTCTAGACAAATAGAAGCGGGACGTCGGGCCATGACACGAAATGTACGCCGCGGTGGAAAAATATGGGTACGTATATTTCCCGACAAACCCGTTACTGTAAGACCTACGGAAACGCGTATGGGTTCGGGAAAAGGAGCTCCCGAATATTGGGTAGCTGTAGTTAAACCCGGTCGAATACTTTATGAACTCGGTGGAGTAGCAGAAAATATAGCCAGAAAAGCTATTGAAATAGCGGGTTCAAAAATGCCTATACGAACTCAATTCATTATTTCGGGATAGCGATTAGGAATATAGAACCAAAGGAAAAAGGGCCGTTGAGATGAAAAAATCACAAGTTTATTTTTTTTTGAACAAACAATATTTCTTTTTTCCTTTTGCATTGAAATAACAGATTCAAAAAAGGCTATGATCCAATCTCAGACCCATTTGAGTGTAGCAGATAACAGCGGAGCCCGAGAATTGATGTGTATTCGAATCATAGGAACTAATAATCGCCGATACGCCCGTATCGGTGATGTTATTGTTGCTGTAATAAAGGAAGCAGTACCGAACTCCCCTTTAGAAAAATCCGAAGTGATCAGAGCGGTAATTGTACGTACTTGTAAAGAACTCAAACGTGACAACGGTATGATAATACGATATGATGACAATGCTGCAGTTGTGATTGATCAAGACGGAAATCCAAAGGGAACTAGAATTTTTGGCGCAATCACCCGAGAATTGAGACAATTAAATTTTACTAAAATAGTTTCATTAGCACCTGAAGTATTATAAAATAAAGCATTATTTAAGAACAGTAATTATAAGATATTATAAGATATTAAGATGAGATTCTAAGATATAAACTAGAAACATCATATAGTTATAATATTTGAATTGAATGAAATTGATTAAATTAAAATAAATTAGTCAATTTTGTTTCGTGCATATACCTTTCTTTATTTAAAATAATTTTTTATTAAATTTTTAATAAAAGAAAAAAAAAGAGTATGTTGATTATACAAAATTCGGGGGCAATAAAAATTGAGTTTATCATGGGTAGAGACACTATTGCTGACATAATAACCTCCATACGAAATGCTGACATGAATAGAAAGGGAACCGTTCAAATAGCATCTACTAACATTAGCGAAAACATTATTAAAATACTTTTACAAGAAGGTTTTATTGAAAATGTGAGGAAACACCGGGAAGACAACAAAACTTTTTTTGTTTTAACCCTACGACATAGAAGGAATAGAAAAGTATTATATAAAACTAGTCTAAATTTAAAACGGATCAGCCGACCTGGGTTACGAATCTATTCTAACTATCAAAAAATTCCTAGAATTTTAGGCGGAATGGGGATTGTAATTCTTTCTACTTCTCGGGGTATAATGACAGACCGGGAGGCTCGACTAGAAAGAATTGGTGGAGAAGTTTTGTGTTATATATGGTAATCCTTCTGATATCCGATGGTATGTTACAGAGTTTGGTTGGTTAGATAATGAGGATTGGGTTTTAGGTTATATCCCAGCAAAAACCCAACGTAGTTTTGTTTTATACATATACCACACGATAGAGTCAAATATAAATCGTTATAATTTGAGGAGAGGACATCCCATTTATAAACTCCGCAACAAAAATTCGAATGATTTAGTAGTTTTTTCAACTTCATTTTCGAGGGATACAATTCCAGATTTAAAAATTTAATGAAATTTAGTTTCTTCAAAAATATGTATATTCAAAATTAAGGAATGAAAAATATGAAAATAAGGGCCTCCGTTCGTAAAATTTGTGAAAAATGTCGACTGATACGTCGACGGGGACGAATTATAGTAATTTGCTCCAACCCGAGACATAAACAAAGGCAAGGATAAGTTTTCTAAACAGGAACTCTCTAAAAAATCCGATGTACAAATAAAAAATAAAATAAAGGATCCAGTTTGGCATGAAATGGATATATCCATAGATCTTCGACTTAGTTTTTGAGATGATAAAAAAATATGGCAAAATTTTTACCAAGAATTGGTTCACGTAAGAATGGACGTATTGGGTCGCGTAAAAATGCACGTAAAATACCAAAAGGAGTTATTCATGTCCAAGCAAGTTTCAACAATACTATTGTGACCGTTACGGATGTACGGGGTCGGGTAATCTCTTGGTCCTCCGCCGGTACTTGTGGATTCAAGGGCACACGAAGAGGGACACCGTTTGCTGCTCAAACCGCAGCGGGAAATGCTATTCGTACAGTAGTGGATCAAGGTATGCAACGAGCAGAAGTCATGATAAAGGGTCCTGGTCTCGGAAGAGATGCGGCATTAAGAGCTATTCGTAGAAGTGGTATATTATTAAGTTTCGTACGGGATGTAACTCCTATGCCGCATAATGGTTGTAGGCCCCCTAAAAAAAGACGCGTGTAAGAATAAATATTAACGAAATTTCAAGAGAAATAAATAATTCAATGATTTAATCAAAAAAATAATATTATTATGGTTCGAGAGAAAGTAACCATATCCACTCGGACATTACAGTGGAAGTGTGTTGAATCAAGAGCCGACAGTAAGCGGCTTTATTATGGACGCTTTATTCTATCTCCACTTATGAAAGGTCAAGCTGACACAATAGGCATTGCGATGCGAAGAGCGTTGCTTAGCGAAATAGACGGAACATGTATCACACGTGCAAAATCCGCGAAAATACCACACGAATTTTCTACTATAACGGGTATTCAAGAATCAGTCCATGAAATTTTAATGAATTTGAAAGAAATTGTATTGAGAAGTGCGTTGTATGGAACTTGCGATGCGTCTATTTGTGTCAAGGGCCCCAGGTATGTAACTGCTCAAGACATCATCTTACCACCTTCTGTAGAAATCGTTGATAATACACAGTATATCGCTAGCCTAAGAGAACCAATTGATTTGTGTATTAAATTACAAATCGAGAGGAATCGCGGTTATCGGAATCGTATAAAACTGCCAAAAGATTTTCAAGACGGAAGTTATCCCATAGATGCTGTATTCATGCCTGTTCGAAATGTGAATCATAGTGTTCATTCTTACGGAAATGGAAATGAAAAGCAAGAAATACTTTTTCTCGAAATCTGGACGAACGGAAGTTTAACTCCCAAAGAAGCACTTCATGAAGCCTCTCGTAATTTGATTGATTTATTTATTCCGTTTCTATATGCAGAAGAAGAAAACTTACATTTAGAAAAAAATCAACACAAGATTACTTTACCCCTTTTTACTTTTCATGATAGATTGATTAAACTAAAGAAAAATAAAAAAGAAATAGCATTCAAATATATTTATATTGACCAATTAGAATTGCCTACTAAGATCTATAATTGCCTCAAAAAGTCCAATATACATACATTATCGGACCTTTTTAAAAACAGTCAAGAAGAC